TTGATTGATTCCCCTTCTGAAACAAGAAGTTCTGGCCCGGGAGGTATAATATCAATCACTTGGCGTCCATCCGATGTATCGACTATGGATATTTCATATCCCCCTTTTTCTTTACGTAGTATTTTTCTTACTATACCTGTTGACGTAGCATTATAGACCGTATTGTTACTCTTACTACCATCAGGATAGATCTGTCCCCTTCCTCGGTTTCCCCCTACATATATGGGATATTTTAAGAAATGAACGTCTTTCTTCGTAGCAGGATCGGGGGAAAGAATGGGAAAGACGATTTCACTATATTTCTGACCGGGAACAGGGCCTATCACAAGAATATTTTTTTTATCGGGACGATAACTCTGAAAAGAGAGATTTCCTATCTTTTCTTTCAACTCAGGAGAAATACGGTCGGGCGGCGCTAATTCGAATCCCTCGGGCAAAATAAGAACAGCACCCACATTTAACCCTCCCTTTTTCCCATTAGCAAGAACTTGTTTCAGTTGCATATCATAAGGAATTCGAAGAACTGCTTCAAATACAGTATCGGGAAGCACAGCTTGGGGAACTTCAATATCCACGGGCTTATTAGCTAAATGGCAATTGGCACATACAATTCGTCCGGTTGCTTCTCGTGGGTTTTCATAACCCTGCTGCGCAAAAATGGGATATGCATTTGAAATAGATGTCCGAGTTATTACATATATCATGATCGATACAGAAATAGATCGAATCATCTGTTCCTTTACCCAAGAAAAAGTATTTCTATTTTCCATGTCCAATCGCAGATCCCAGAATTTCTACAATAAATTAGATAGGTAGCTAAGCTAATCTAGTTCCCTATACACGAGTCTGTTGTCATTCTACTGCAACAGTTGTACTGGAATGATGAATACCTTGAGCAGGTAGAAATAGAAAGAATTTTGCTAAAAAGGAAAAGGGCTTTCTTTCTAAAAGAAGAAAGATGCTAATTTGATTAATATCAGGAGATCAAATGAGTTTATGCTTCACTAATTGAATGATAAATGACTACAAGCGAAGGAGATAGACGGTTTAAATAAAAAAAGACCCAAAATTTCAAACATGTATCTAGAATCACTGGAAAACTACAAACAAAAATAGTGAAAATTAGCTCGTTAGGAGCCCATCCAAGATCATTGTAGACCCAACGAATTAGTAGTTCCCAACCGCGGGTGGAGTGAAATCCAACAAAAAAATCAGTAACTAAAAGAATACTAAAAGCTTTTATTGAGTCATTTAAGTTATAGAAGAATTCCTGAACCCAAGAATTCAAAATGACAAGTTCCTCTTTACCCAGAAAAAAAGAACCACTTAGAATAGCCAAACAGATTATATTTGTCGAGAAATGCAAAATGATATGGAGATGATCCTCATTATCTATTTTGGCCAATTGTATTATTTCCTTGTGTATTCCTATAGGAGGTTTTTGTACATGTGTCTTCGGTTTCTCTTTTATCATTTCGTCCAAGAGAAAAAGTTCTTCTAATTCTATGAATCTTTCTAGAACCTTTTTCTCTTGAATATCAGTTAAGAGAGTTTCGGATTGCCTGGTATTCCACCAATTCTTAATCCAAAGTTCCAGACATTTGTTAAAAGAGAAAGAGACCCCCCAGGGCAAAAGTACGATAAATACAAGGTATAGGAAAGAAGGCAATGCTTTCTTTTTTTTCATTTTTGATCTGTAAATTGAGTTGTTAATGAATCCGCTCCATTCGCTGACTCTATTTCATTCGCTGACTCTATATGATATTTCTTTTTCTTTGAAGCAAAAATTCTATAACAAGGTTTGAGACCTTGTATATATTTTTCTTTTTTGTATACTAGTGGAATTTCATTGCATTGGGTTCTTTCTTAGATCTAGATGGAGTGGAATAGAGAAATAGAATAAAAAAAAAAGCGCTTTCGGATGAAAATGGAAGAATATTATGCCATCACTTGGACAAAACAAATTAGAAGCAATTTTCTCTTATCCTCGTTTGTTCCTTCCTTTAGATAAATACTCGAAAATCCCCTTACAATAACGAATCCAATTTCGAAGGGACCTCCTCCCCGTGTTGAGAAAATCTTCTTCCAATTCGTCCTCATTCAATTCATTTCAAAAAAATGCAATCGGTACTCAAAATACTTCAATTGGTACACGCAAGAAATAGGCCAATTCGGCAGCTTTTTGTTCTATTTCTCGTGGAGTAAAAAACTTCTCATCAGTACGAGTCAAGGGAATGACCCCCTGGCCCCGGATTTCCATATAAAGGATACGACGAGGATAAAGACCCTCTTTAACCTGAATTCTAATTGATTGGATATCCCGCATAAGGAATCGAAGGAAGACGCGACGTTTTATTCCAGGGAATCCCCAACGAAAAATGCACACTATTCCCTCTTTTCTATCGAATCGGTCATAACCACTGCCTACATTCCACAAAATAGTGCACCACAAGTAGGAGCTAATGAATAGGCCCGCGATTCCGTAGAAAGACATCACGACCCCCTGTGGAAAAAAAAGAATTTGTTGAGATGGAAGTACAGATATCATATTCTTACCAAGATAACTGGAAGCCCCAACCGATAAGAATCCTAGTGAACCTAGAAAAAGAATACAGGCCCAGAAAAAATTACCTCTTTTTCGAGAACCTTTTAGAAGTTCTATCCATATGTGTTCTGATCGCCAATTCATATTAGATATACTAAATCCAGCAGCGGTCGATTGAAATTGAGAGAATAAGCTAAATGATTTTGACTTTACTTTTTTTGATTCTGAAATTGCCTTCAGCAACGAGTACTCCTGTGAAATAATTGGTTAGATACATTGACTTTCTATTCAAAAAATATTCGTTGATCCACTTAAAATAAAACTCGCTATACCCGGCTCCGCATATGCATGCATTTATGCTCGTAGCCTATATCCGCATCCATAGCCGTTTTTCGTTTGTGTGTAGAAAGAACCACATACCCTACCATATTACTTACACTAAAAAATATCTGTATTATGATCCTGCGTGGAAATACATTGAGAAAATTCGCCCCCGTCGGTTCTAGACAATCTTATTTTTCTGCACATAAAGAAATAAAGAAGCCATTGCAATTGCCGGAAATACTAAGCCTACTAAAGGCACGAAAATAGAAGGTAAGTTAAAATCCGTCATAGAATAGGTGTCTCAATTCAAATTTACTATTTCTATCTATTCGAAAAATATCTTAAGATTCTTATAATATAATTAAGTATATCTATTATAAGGAATATTGACTATTGTATTTTTTAGTTTGCAAAATAAAGATTTTTTATAGAATACTTTAGTATTCTATAAAAAAAAAATGAATGGAATGGATAATAAGAAAATTGCAAAAAAAGAGAACTAATTCAAAATTCAAAAGATTTGATTTTTCTTTTCCCGTCCTCACGGCCTTTCTATCCTTCTAATCGAACTTGAAATTGGATTCAAAAGAAAGCGATTGTGAAAATGAAATACCTCTTTCAGAATACCCTTTAAAAAAGGTCTCAGTACGACTTTTAGTCGAATGCGCCCATTTCGAATCCTAAATAAGTTTCGTCTACCTACTTCCACATGCAATACTTCTTCAACCACTCTCGGACCCCTACAAACGCAAGATGCGCGTCAGGTTTTGAAATAAGGATATCCCCCAGCCCCAGTATACCGAAACTCGCTCTTATCCTATCCCACCGGTTGTAAGGATTCATACATAGGGCTTTTTAGTTGATTGATAGTGCCATAAAGTTGAAGCTTTTTTAGACTTTTTTATTAAGCTGTAATTTCCTTCCTGCATACGCGGTCCTCTATTCTCTAGAAGCTCATACAATAATGCGCGGTAAAGGCGGAAAAATAGCATACTCAATCAAAATCAAAGGGCAAATTCTCTTGCTTACTACAGATCTCATACTACCCCCTTAGACTTTTTAAGGCGATATACCACCCAAAGGGTATGAAAATGCCGGGTGGAGTTAGCTTTTCGATGAAGACCCGTCCCGTGCAGCGAAGTCCTATTAGTAAGACCCCGCGCAAGACGCAAGAATGGATTATAGAAGAATATTATTCCGAATACTCCTCCGGACGCGTATAGTAGCATTTCGATTCCTAATCTTTTTTCATTGATTCTTTCCCAATACAATAAATAAATACTATATTTGTATTTATTTATTGTATTATACCTTTATATATTCTAAATATATAGAATAGAGGAATCTCTATTTGTCAAGTCTCATGATCGTATCAAGATCTATTTTTATTCGGCTCAATCTTAAAAAAAAAAGATTGAGCCGAGTTTAATTGCAATCAATTAGAAGAATAAAGAAGAATTACTGCATTTTGTAACTGATTTTTTCTCTTTCTATTTCGCTTCTTTTTTATTTAGACCTTCTTTATATCTAGTTTTATCTACTTATCTAGTTTATCTACCGGCTCGAACTCGAATTTGATCGCCTTCCATACTTCACAAGCTGCGGCTAGTTCAGGACTCCATTTGCAAGCTGCTCGGATAATTTCATTACCTTCACGAGCAAGATCGCGTCCTTCATTACGAGCTTGTACACAAGCTTCTAAAGCCACCCGATTAGCTGCTGCACCAGGTGCATTTCCCCAAGGATGTCCTAAAGTTCCTCCACCAAATTGTAATACAGAATCATCTCCAAAGATTTCGGTCAGAGCTGGCATATGCCAAACATGAATACCCCCTGAAGCCACCGGTATAACACCTGGCATGGATACCCAGTCCTGAGTGAAAAAGATACCGCGAGCACGATCTTTTTCAATAAAATCATCGCGCAATAAATCAACAAAACCTAAAGTCATTTCGCGTTCCCCTTCTAACTTACCTACTACTGTACCGGCGTGGATATGATCTCCCCCAGACATACGCAATGCTTTAGCTAATACACGAAAATGCATACCATGATTTTTCTGTCTATCAATAACTGCATGCATTGCCCGGTGAATGTGAAGAAGTAGGCCATTGTCGCGGCAATAATGAGCCAAACTAGTATTTGCAGTGAATCCCCCAGTTAAGTAGTCATGCATTACAATAGGAGCCCCTAATTCCCTCGCAAATACAGCTCTCTTAATCATTTCTTCGCATGTACCTGCAGTCGCATTCAAGTAATGCCCCTTGATTTCACCGGTTTCGGCCTGTGCTTTATAAAGAGCTTCGGCACAAAAGACAAAACGGTCCCTCCAGCGCATAAATGGTTGTGAGTTTACGTTTTCATCATCTTTGGTAAAATCAAGTCCACCGCGTAGACACTCATAACACGCTCTACCATAATTTTTTGCGGATAATCCCAATTTTGGTTTAATAGTACATCCCAAAAAAGGACGGCCGTACTTGTTCAACTTATCCCTTTCAACTTGGATACCATGAGGCGGACCTAGGAAAGTTTTTGAATAAGTAGTGGGAATTCGCAGATCCTCCAGACGTAGAGCGCGTAGGGCTTTGAAACCAAATACGTTACCCACAATGGAAGTAAACATGTTAGTAACAGAACCCTCTTCAAATAGGTCTAATGGATAAGCTACATAAGCGATATATTGATTTTCCTCCCCAACAACGGGCTCGATGTGATAGCATCGTCCTTTGTAACGATCAAGACTGGTAAGTCCATCAGTCCAAACAGTTGTCCATGTACCAGTAGAAGATTCGGCAGCTACTGCAGCCCCTGCTTCTTCGGGCGGAACCCCCGGCTGAGGAGTTACTCGGAATGCTGCCAAGATATCAGTATCCTTGGTTTCATACTCCGGGGTGTAGTAAGTCAATTTATAATCCTTAACACCAGCTTTAAATCCAACACTTGCTTTAGTTTCTGTTTGTGGTGACATAAGTCCCTCCCTACAACTCATGAATTAAGAATTCTCACAACGACAGGGTCTACTCGATATAGATTAGGCGTAAATGAAACCTTTGCAAAAATCTTTTAAAACAAAAAGGATATTCAATTAATATCAACTCATTAAAGAAAATGGAGGGCATGCTTAAGTTAATGAATATGTTTCATTCATATATAATGCGTACACCCTGTGTATGTTCTATCCTATAGGAATTCTACTATAGGAATTCGATAGGAATTGAGTTGTTGTTATGGTAAGTTAACATGGTTCATTATTAAACCATGGATTTGATTCACCAAATCCATCATTATTGTATACTCTTTGATAGATATAGCGCAACCCAAATCAATCCCTAATCCTTATTTTACAAGTTCTTAATAGGCCCCTTTCTTATTTTGAATGTAAATACCTAAATACTAAGAAAATTCTCTGTTGACAGCAATCTATGCTTCACAGTAGTATATATTTTGTATATCGAAGTCCTAGATAGGAAAGTAGAGTAGGGACAGATCCTCCACAAAAGGCGAAATGTATATGAAAAAAAGATTGATTGAACTTTCCAACGGACTCATTCCATGAGTAAACGATTGAATGGGATTCGCTTGGGCAACGAAATCAAGTCCTGGTCCCCTTTTCTCTCTTATTGAATTAACTAATTCATTTCCTTTTGACTTTCGGATTTTTGGCTCTTTTTTTGGATTTGATTTGGCATTATTCAACAAGAAAAAAAGCAAAATTTCGACAAATTCCTTTTTTTTGAAAATTATGTGATAATTATGAGAACCAATCCTACTACTTCTCGTCCCGGGGTTTCCACAATTGAGGAAAAAAGCACAGGGCGTATCGATCAAATTATTGGGCCCGTGCTGGATATCACTTTTCCCCCAGGCAAGTTACCTTATATTTATAACGCTTTGGTAGTCAAGAGTAGAGACACTGCCGGTAAGCAAATTAATGTGACTTGTGAGGTACAACAATTATTGGGAAATAATCGAGTTAGAGCTGTAGCTATGAGTGCTACAGACGGGTTGATGAGAGGAATGGAAGTGATTGACACGGGAGCTCCTCTCAGTGTTCCAGTCGGTGGAGCTACTCTCGGACGAATTTTCAACGTTCTTGGGGAACCTATTGACAATTTGGGTCCTGTAGATACTAGTGCAACATTCCCTATTCATAGATCTGCGCCTGCCTTTATCGAGTTAGATACGAAATTATCCATCTTTGAAACAGGTATTAAGGTGGTCGATCTTTTAGCTCCTTATCGACGTGGGGGAAAAATCGGACTATTTGGGGGGGCTGGAGTAGGGAAAACAGTACTCATCATGGAATTAATCAACAACATTGCTAAAGCTCATGGAGGCGTATCCGTATTTGGCGGAGTAGGGGAACGGACTCGTGAAGGAAATGATCTTTATATGGAAATGAAGGAATCCGGAGTAATTAATGAAAAAAATATTGAGGAATCAAAGGTAGCTCTAGTCTATGGCCAAATGAATGAACCGCCGGGAGCTCGTATGAGAGTTGGTTTAACTGCCCTAACTATGGCAGAATATTTCCGAGATGTTAATAAGCAAGACGTGCTTCTATTCATCGATAATATCTTTCGTTTTGTTCAAGCAGGATCGGAGGTATCCGCTTTATTAGGGAGAATGCCCTCCGCAGTGGGTTATCAACCTACTCTTAGTACAGAAATGGGTTCTTTGCAAGAAAGAATTACTTCTACCAAAAAGGGATCTATAACTTCGATCCAAGCGGTTTATGTACCTGCGGACGATTTGACCGACCCTGCTCCTGCCACAACATTTGCACATTTGGATGCTACTACCGTACTTTCCAGAGGATTAGCTTCCAAGGGTATTTATCCAGCAGTAGATCCTTTAGATTCAACCTCAACTATGTTACAGCCTCGGATCGTTGGCAACGAACATTATGAAACTGCGCAAAGAGTTAAGCAAACTTTACAACGTTACAAAGAACTTCAGGACATTATCGCAATTCTTGGGTTGGATGAATTATCGGAGGAGGATCGTTTAACTGTAGCAAGAGCACGAAAAATTGAACGTTTCTTATCACAACCGTTCTTTGTGGCAGAAGTTTTTACCGGTTCTGCAGGAAAGTATGTTGGTCTTGCAGAAACAATTAGGGGATTTCAACTAATCCTTTCCGGAGAATTAGACGGCCTACCCGAACAGGCTTTTTATTTGGTGGGTAACATCGATGAAGCTAGCACGAAAGCTATAAACTTAGAAGAGGAGAACAAATTGAAGAAATGAAATTAAATCTTTATGTACTAACTCCTAAGCGAATTATTTGGGATTGTGAAGTGAAAGAAATCATTTTATCTACTAATAGTGGCCAAATTGGCGTATTACCAAACCACGCCCCCATTAACACAGCTGTAGATATGGGTCCTTTGAGAATACGCCTCCTCAACGACCAATGGTTAACGGCGGTTCTGTGGAGCGGTTTTGCGAGAATAGTTAATAATGAGATCATCATTTTAGGAAATGATGCGGAACTGGGTAGTGACATTGATCCGGAAGAAGCTCAACAGGCACTTGAAATAGCCGAAGCTAACTTGAGTAGAGCTGAGGGTACGAAAGAATTGGTTGAAGCGAAGCTAGCTCTCAGACGAGCTAGGATACGAGTCGAGGCTATCAATTGGATTCCCCCATCCAATTGAAGACAATCCAAAGGTTTAGTTGATACAAAGAAAAAGGGAAGAGGAGTAGAAAAAGTTATTAGATAGCGAAGCGAAGTAAGTCCAATGCTATCTAGTAATTTTTCTACCTACCTACCTACTATTGGATTTGAACCAATGACTCCCGCCGTATGAAAGCAATACTCTAACCACTGAGTTAAGTAGGCAATTTATCACCACAAAGGAAGACCCATTACTTCGATCGATTATAGATCGAATCCTTTTTATAAGCAATACTGCTCCGTTATTACTATGTTATATAGTAAGCAGATCAAAGGGATATCCTCTGGCATTAGAGAATATTCATCTTGACAAGAAATTATCTATATGTTAAGATATCTCTGACAAGGGCTATAGCTCAGTTCGGTAGAGCAACTCGCTTACACGTGCGCCAATGCTTTTCAAGGGAGCTTATTATGCAATGAACATAATTGATCTTATTGCAAAATCAATGTCTTACTTCATGGATTCGAGAGAATAGGAGAACAGTAGCCTGACAAACAGTCGGTTCAGTCCGATTCAGGTGCCAATTCAGGTGCCTAATCAAATAGAACCCTTATTGATTTGCTAGTTGATAAGGTAAATATCCAGCCCACTAAATGCTAGGCGTAATGAGGATAAGGGCCTCCAAAAAACTTCTTTTCGTTCTATGAACTTTAAGGTGTATGAAGTCTCATAGTCAACTCTTGCAGCGGAACGATAGAGACTCCATTTCACTTAGGTTGATTTAATTTAGGCCGGAGGCAGACCTAAGTCAAGGTAATCCTCCTTTGAAACACTTTGGTATTGCTCCTAGATAGATCATAATACAAATAATCAATCAGAGCACAGGGAGCCATCTCATTATCTTTCCGTAAAGAAAAACTATGGTGGACTAACTGATCTTTACATCAGTTGATGAAAGAGCCCAATGCAAAAAAATGCATGTTGAGTCTTTGAAACAGTTCGAATCATTTCGATAATAATCCGTTTGATCTGTTTTACCGAGAAGGTCTACGGTTCGAATCCGTATAGCCCTAATATGTCCTATTTTTAGATTTTAGGATAGAGATCCTATGTTTCCTTTAGTATAGTTTTCATTTTCTCATTAGTACTTGTTTATAGACTGGACGGTCGCTTGCGCCATAGAATAGAGATAAAAGCATTACCACAGGCTCATTCTTCGAAAATCATAGAGACAGGAAAAGAAAAACGAATTTCTATCAAATCAATAGAAGGAAGGATCCCTTACCCTATTTGAATTCCATCCTCCTTCAAATAGGATATGCTCTAAGTCCCTAGACTTCCCTATAATAACTGCAATGATTTTCTCCATCTTGCGAATTCCTACTTTGTTTGAAGTATATTACTTTGCTTATGGATACGTTATCTAAATCGATCTACTTTAAATAGAAAAATAGAAATAAAATCCAAAAATAAAGAAAGAGTAAATAAGAAAACAGAATATTCT